GAATACAATAGGATTTATGGCTACACAAACTGTTGAGAACAGTTCTAGATCTGGTCCAAGACGAACTGCTGTAGGTAATTTATTAAAACCATTGAATTCGGAATATGGTAAAGTAGCTCCCGGGTGGGGAACGACTCCTTTGATGGGTGTGGCAATGGGACTATTCGCGGTATTTCTATCTATTATTTTGGAGATTTATAATTCTTCCGTTTTATTGGATGGAATTTCAATGAATTAAATCTATAAGAATCACAAAGTCCTTGCTTTTGAATCCAAAAGGGATCATTTTGAGCTCGGATTTCTAACTCATTCGATTTTTTTTGGCAGTTCGATCGCGTAATTTCTTTGTTTCTGTATTTCCGGAATATGAGTGTGTGACTTGTTCTAATTGATCCTATTGATAGTACAGAGAATTGGGCTGTCATCTTGATAGAGATGATTCTACTTCGTCAGATATTTCTTCTAGTCTCTGGAACACGAAATTTATTAAGAAAGATTTGAACTATGATTCATACTGAATTGAATATTCAGACCTCGTGCCCGGGTTCAAAAAAAATTTCAAAAAGAATTTTGAAACCGAAATAATTTTATTATTTCAAACCCTATTTCTATTTTGATCAAAAGAAAAATCTTTATTTGAATTTTGAATCATCTATTTATTCAGGGAAAGGGAATAAGTGATCATCAAAGGGTTCTTACTCAGGGAATCCTTGATTGCGTTTAGGTTTTTTTTATTGAATCATCGTGGTTCTAGTATGAATCTGAGGTTTTACTCGATTCATAGGGTCTTAACAAGAGAATTCCTATCAAAGAAAACAAATAATAAAAGACACATTGCACAAAAACAAATTACAGAAAAAGGATAGGGAAAGAGAGGATTCAAGCGGCCCGTCAAAATAAAGATAAAGACGACTGAGCTAACTTGATATGTTGGTATTATCGCCACAAAACAAATAATATCTTTCGGATTTTCTTGAATCGCAGAGATTAATAAGTTTCAAACTTTCGATGGGGTGGTGTGGCCGCTGCAACTAGTATTTGGGCATTTTTGCTTGAGCTGTACGAGATGAAAGTCTCATATACGGTTCTCAGAGGGGGAATTCCACCTATCTCAATAAAGTCTATGATTGGTTCGAAGAACGTCTGGAGATTCAGGCGATTGCGGATGATATAACTAGTAAATATGTTCCTCCCCACGTCAATCTATTTTATTGTTTAGGGGGAATTACGCTTACTTGTTTTTTAGTACAAGTAGCTACCGGGTTTGCTATGACTTTTTACTATCGTCCGACCGTTACTGAGGCTTTTGCTTCTGTTCAATACATAATGACTGAAGCTAACTTTGGCTGGTTAATCCGATCAGTTCATCGATGGTCGGCAAGTATGATGGTTCTAATGATGATCCTGCATGTATTTCGTGTGTATCTCACCGGCGGATTTAAAAAACCTCGTGAATTGACTTGGGTTACAGGTGTGGTTCTGGCTGTATTGACCGCATCTTTTGGCGTAACTGGTTATTCCTTACCTCGGGACCAAATTGGTTATTGGGCAGTGAAAATTGTAACAGGTGTACCCGAAGCTATTCCTGTAATAGGATCGCCTTTGGTAGAATTATTGCGCGGGAGCGCTAGTGTGGGACAATCTACTTTGACTCGTTTTTATAGTTTACACACTTTTGTATTGCCGCTTCTTACTGCCGTATTTATGTTAATGCACTTTCCAATGATACGTAAACAAGGTATTTCTGGGCCTTTGTAGAGAAAATCTCAAAAAGATTTGTGATCCATCATTTATCACTTGGGGGAGGAAGAATAGTATTTCATTGCTACAATTATGGATTATTGAAAATAATAAGACATGGGTTTGGATATTTCCCTTTAACTATTCATTCATGTCAAATAAATAAATAATATTTCAAAGAAATATGGGGAGTTGAAGGGAATTCTTTGAAGAGAAAATGGATTATGGGAGTGTGTGACCTGAACTATTGATTTGTCTATGTAGACAGATGCCTGCCACATTGGAATTCCCAACCAAATGTGTCTTTGTTCCAATCGGTGCATAAGCCCTATGTGAGGCATAGGCTGGTTCGCTTGAAGAGAATTTTTTCTATGATCACATCCGAATCATGTTGTACATGAGCAGGCTCCGTAAAATCCAGTATTTAAGATAAAAAAAATTTTGACTGACTTTAGATACTTTAGAATAGTATAGTATGTAAATGCATTCATTTCCTCTGCATTGGCACGATCTCGATAAGACTATCGGAGTGAAACAAGGGATCTAAAGAAGAACGGAGGCTAGACTTTATTTAGTAACAAGTAAACCTTGTATGGGTATCTTCAAATAGTTTTGGATAAATACCAATTGTAAGGTCTGAGACGACCCAAAAAGCACTTGATCTTATCATGATTTGTAAGCCTACGTGGGTCTTGAGTATTGACTTGTAAGAACAGAATTCTTTGTAATGGATAGGGTAAACTTCGTAAAAAAGAATTCT